ATAAAAAAATTCTATAAAATTTTATTTTTATCAATACTTATTATTAGAACCTTAATTTCAATTTCTTCTTATTCATGAATAGCTATATGAATAGGACTAGAAATTAATGTTTTATCCATCATTCCAATTCTTAATTCAAGAAAAAATAAACTTTCATCTGAATCCTCAATTAAATATTTTATTACACAAACTATTGCATCATCAGTGATTCTTTTATCGATTATCATAATAATAATTAACTCAAGATTTTCATCAAAAATTAATCAAGAATCATTAATTATTTTTATTATAAATTCGAGACTCTTAATAAAAATGGGAATAGCCCCGTTCCATTTTTGATTCCCTGAAGTTCTCGAAGGATTAGATTGAATAAATTGTATATTAATATTAACATGACAGAAAATTGCCCCTATAGTCTTGTTTATACTAAATATTAAATTCAAATCTTTTATAATAATTATTATCCTAATAGCAATAATTGTAAGAGGATTAATAGCATTTAATCAAATTAGAATACGAAAAATTTTAGCTTATTCATCAATTAATCATATAGGATGAATAATCGCAGCAATAATTTATCTTCAAACAACATGAATAGTCTACTTCTTAATTTATTCAATTCTCACAATCAATGTAATTTTAATCATAAATAAAAACAAAATTTATTTTATTAATCAATTAATTCAAAAATTAAATTTTTATCCAATAATTAAAATTATGTTTATTATTAATTTTTTATCATTGGCAGGAATTCCACCATTCTTAGGATTTTTCCCTAAATGATTAACAATTCAAATCATAATTCAAAAATCTTTAATTATTTTACCAGTCATAATAATTATTTTCACAATAATAATAATTTATGTATACATCAATATTTCCCTATCAACTTATTTAATCAAATCAAATTCAATAAATTGAACTATCAATATTGAACCAAAAATAAATTATAAAACTATTATAATTAATTCAATTTTACTAGTAAGATTAATTATTATTACATTAACTTTTAACCTTTATTAAGGATTTAAGTTAATCAAACTAGTAACCTTCAAAGTTACAAATACAGAAAATCTCTCTAAGCCTTGCCTTAAATTACTTCAAAAAAGTAAATTTTTAAATTACTTTTTGCATCAATAAATATCAAAATTCCAACAAATTAATTTAATGAAAATTAAATTACTCACAAAATTAAATTGTTATTGAAATAAGTTTCAAGTAAATTTACTACCTTTAAATTTGCAATTTAAAATCATGATTGACTATAAAACTTTAGTAAAAGGATTTAATCCGTAAATAAATTTACAATTTATCACCTATTCTCGGTCATTTTACTAAATAAATGATTATTTTCCACAAATCATAAAAATATTGGAACATTATATTTTATTTTTGGAGCATGATCTGGAATAGTTGGAACTTCTTTAAGACTTTTAATTCGCGCAGAATTGGGAAATCCTGGATCATTAATTGGTAACGATCAAATTTTTAATGTTATTGTTACAGCACATGCATTCGTTATAATTTTTTTTATAGTTATACCTGTAATAATTGGAGGATTCGGAAATTGATTAGTCCCATTAATATTAGGAGCTCCAGATATAGCATTTCCTCGAATAAATAATATAAGTTTTTGACTTCTCCCACCCTCAATTATACTTCTTTTAATAAGAAGAGCAATTGAAAGAGGAGCAGGTACAGGATGAACCGTATATCCCCCACTTTCAGCTAATTTAGCTCATAGTGGAGCTTCAGTTGATTTAACAATTTTTAGATTGCACTTAGCAGGAATTTCGTCTATTTTAGGAGCTGTAAATTTTATTTCTACTATTGCTAATATACGACCAATAAAAATAAGTCTTGATCAAATACCATTATTTGTATGAGCAGTTTTAATTACTGCTATTTTACTTTTATTATCATTACCAGTTTTAGCTGGAGCAATTACTATACTTTTAACTGATCGAAACTTAAATTCATCATTTTTTGATCCTGCGGGAGGAGGAGACCCTGTTTTATATCAACATTTATTTTGATTTTTTGGTCATCCTGAAGTATATATTTTAATTTTACCAGGATTTGGAATAATCTCTCATATTGTTGCCCAAGAATCAGGGAAAAAAGAAACCTTTGGAACTATCGGAATAATTTATGCTATATTAGCAATTGGATTATTGGGATTTGTAGTTTGAGCCCATCATATATTTACTATTGGAATAGATGTAGATACACGAGCTTATTTTACATCAGCTACAATAATTATTGCAGTCCCAACTGGAATTAAAATTTTTAGTTGATTAGCTACTATCCATGGTACACAATTAAATTATTCCCCTCAAATAATATGAAGATTTGGATTTATTTTTCTATTTACTGTTGGAGGATTAACTGGAGTAATTTTAGCTAATTCATCTATTGATATTATTTTACACGATACATATTATGTAGTTGCACATTTTCATTACGTTTTATCAATAGGAGCTGTATTTGCTATTATAGCCGGATTTATTCATTGATTCCCGTTGTTAACAGGATTAACTATAAATCAAATACTATTAAAAATTCAATTTCTTATTATATTTATTGGGGTTAATTTAACCTTTTTTCCTCAACATTTTTTAGGATTAGCTGGGATGCCTCGACGTTATTCCGATTATCCAGATGCTTATCTTTTATGAAATATAATTTCATCAATTGGATCATTAATTAGAACAATAGGAATTCTATTATTTATTACTATTTTATGAGAAAGATTTTCATCAAATAAAAAAGTTTTAATATCTATTCAATTATCTAGATCAATTGAATGAATTCAATTAACACCTCCAATTGAACATACTTATTCAGAATTACCCTTATTAGCTAATTTCTAATGTGGCAGATTAGTGCAATAGATTTAAGATCTATATATAAATTTCTATTTCTTTAGAAATAGCAACTTGATTAAATTTTAATTCACAAGATAGAGTTTCCCCTGTAATAGAACAGTTAATTTTTTTTCACGATCATACTTTGATAATTTTAGCAATCATTGTTACAATTGTATCCTACATCATAATTTCAATTTTAACAAATAAATATTTAAATCGATATTTATTAGAAGGTCAAACTATTGAATTAATTTGAACTATTTCTCCTGCTTTAACGTTAATTTTTATTGCTATACCCTCATTACAACTTTTATATTTAATAGATGAAATTAATTCCCCAGAAATTACAATTAAATCCCTGGGTCATCAATGATTTTGATCATATGAAATATCAGATTTTAAAAATGTTGAATTTGATTCTTATATAATTCCAGAATTAGAACAAACATTTAGTTCTTTCCGACTTTTAGATGTTGATAATCGTCTATTTATTCCATACAATTCAATTACACGAATGATTGTGTCATCAACTGATGTAATTCACTCATGAACTATCCCATCTGCAGGTGTAAAAATTGATGCAACCCCAGGACGATTAAATCAAACTACATTTTATATAAACCGATCAGGAATTAACTTTGGACAATGTTCAGAAATTTGTGGAACAAATCATAGTTTTATACCAATTGTTATTGAAAGAATTTCACCTAAATATTTTATTCAATGAGTAAAAAATTTTTCATTAGATGACTGAAAGCAAGTATTGGTCTCTTAAACCATTTTATAGTAAATTAGCATTTACTTCTAATGAAAAATTTAGTTAATTCTTATAACATTAACTTGTCAAGTTAAAATAATTAAATTTAATAATTTTTAATTCCGCAAATAGCACCTATAAATTGATATTATTTATTTTTATTATTTATTTTTATTGTTTTAATAATTAATATAATAATTTATTTTAATAAAATTTATGAAAATAATAATAAAAATATTAAAAAAAATATTCAATTTAAATGAAAATGATAACTAATTTATTTTCTTCATTTGATCCAATAACAAGATTATATTTATCATTAAATTGAATTAGAATAATAATTGGATTAATTATTTTACCATTTTCAATTTGAGTAATTCCATCACGAATCAATATAATATGAATTAAAATTACTTCAATTTTAAATAAAGAATTTAAAATTTTAATTAATATAAATTTAAGTAAAGGAAATACTACAATATTTATCTCATTATTTATATTCATTTTATTTAGTAATTTTTTAAGATTATTTCCATATATTTTCTCCAGAACAAGTCATTTATCTTTAACTCTTTCATTATCATTACCATTATGATTAACATTTATAATTTATGGGTGAATAAACAATACAATTCATATATTTTCTCATTTAGTTCCACAAGGAACTCCTATAATTCTTATACCATTTATAGTTTGTATTGAAACAATTAGAAATCTAATTCGACCTGGAACTTTAGCAATTCGATTAACAGCAAATATAATTGCTGGTCATTTACTTTTAACTTTACTAGCAAGAACAGGAAATAAACTTTCAATTTTTATAATTAATTTTTTAATTATTACTCAATTTTTACTTATTATTTTAGAATCAGCTGTTGCTATTATTCAATCTTATGTTTTCACAATTTTAGTAACCTTATATTCAAGAGAAATTAATTAATGACAAATAAAAATCATACTTATCATCTGGTAGAAATTAGACCATGACCAATCGTTGGCAGATTAAGAACATTAACAATAATAATTGGATTAATTAAATGGTTTCATATATACAATCATAATCTAATCTTAATTGGAAGAATAAGAACATTAATAGTAATATATCAATGATGACGTGATATTTCACGTGAAAGATCTTTTCAAGGGCTACACACATTAAAAGTAACTAAAGGACTACGATGAGGAATAATTCTATTTATTACTTCAGAAATTTTATTCTTTGTATCATTTTTTTGAAGTTTTTATCATTCTAGATTATCACCAACAATTGAAATTGGAATAACTTGACCTCCTAATAGAATTATCCCATTTAATCCAATTCAAATCCCATTATTAAATACATTAATTTTAATTTCTTCAGGAATTTCTGTTACATGAGCTCATCATAGACTTATAGAAAATAATTATATTCAAACTATTCAAGGCTTATTAATTACTATCATTTTAGGTTTATATTTTACAATTCTGCAAGGTTACGAATATTTTGAATCTTCTTTCTCTATAGCAGATTCAGTATTTGGATCAACCTTTTTTTTAGCAACAGGTTTTCATGGACTGCATGTTATTATTGGAACATTATTTTTATTGGTATGTTTATTACGACATTTAAATAACTATCTATCTTCATTTCATCATTTTGGATTTGAAGCAGCAGCATGATATTGACACTTTGTTGACGTAGTATGATTATTTCTTTACATTTCAATTTATTGATGAGGTAGATAAATTTATATAGTATAAACATTATTTTTAACTTCCAATTAAAAGATCTATATAATAGTATAAATAATTATAATAATTATAATTTTATCAATTTTAACCTTAATAATCTCTTTACTACTAATTTTAATTAATAATTTAATTTCTTATAAAATAATTAATGATCGAGAAAAAAGATCTCCATTTGAATGTGGATTTGACCCTAAATCTTCTCCTCGATTACCTTTCTCGTTACAATTTTTCTTAATTGCAATTATATTTTTAATTTTTGATATTGAAATTTCCCTTATATTACCTCTTATTGTTACATTAAAAATATCTAATCTATTCTCATTTATTACTATTACAATTATATTTATCATAATTTTATTAATAGGCTTATATCATGAATGAAAACAAGGAGCATTAAATTGAGCTTATTAAGGATAATAGTTAAAATTAACATTTAATTTGCATTTAAAAAATATTGTAATAATCAATTTATCTTTAATAAGAAGCAAAATTGCAGTTAACTTCGAACTAACCTTTGATGATCAAATTCATCCTTATTAAATGAAACCAAATAGAGGTATATTACTGTTAATAATATAATTGTAAAATTTTTACCATTTAAAGAAATATAATCAAGAAGCTTCTAACTTCTAATTTAGCATTAACATGTTAATATTTCTAATTTATATAGTTTAAATTAAACATTACATTTTCATTGTAAAATTGAAATTCAATTTCTATAAATACTTTAAGAATTAATTCTCCTTAATATCTTCAATATTATGCTCTTAATAAGCTATTAAAGTATAAATAAATAAATAATAAAATAATTCATATTATAAATAATATCAAATAAATTTTTAATGAATTATTAACAAAAATCTGAAATAAATTTGAATAACTTGATAATTGATTATACATTCCTTTTCCACCGTAATACTCTGATCATCCATAATCCATATTTTTATAATAAACTCCAGAAAATTTTAATGGATAATAATTTGCACCATAAGTTGATAACACAGATAAATTTCATAAAGAATAATAAAAACCTATTAAAATTAAATTATTTTTTAATAAACTCTTTAAATTTGTTATTTTATAACCAAATAATACCCCAATTAAAATTATAATTAAAGTTATAATTTTCATATAAAAAGGTAAACAAATAAAATATATAGATGGAAATATTAATCAAATTAAAATTCTCCCACCAAAAATAACTAATATAATTATTCCCCCTATTCCTTTCAACATTAAATAAGACTGATCATTAAAATAATTTAATCTTGAAAAATTAAATTCACCAAATATTGAATAATAACATAAACGTAATGTATAACTAACTGTTAAGCCAATTGAAATATAAAATACTATATAAATATAAAAATTAAAATATCTAAAAGAAATAAATTCAACAATCAAATCTTTTGAATAAAAACCAGCTAAAAATGGAAGCCCACAAAGTGAAAAATTACAAATATTAAAAAATGTACAAGTTAAAGGACTAAAATTAATCAATGAACCTATAAAACGAATATCTTGATAGTTACTTAAATTATGAATTATTATTCCTGCACATATAAAAAGTAATGCTTTAAATAAAGCATGAGTTAAAAGATGAAAAAAAGCTAAATTTTTATCTCCTAATGATAAAATTCTTATTATTAATCCTAATTGACTAAGTGTTGACAAAGCAATAATTTTTTTTAAATCAAATTCATAATTAGCTCTAATTCCTGCTATAAACATTGTCAATCTAGAAATAAATAATAATAACATTATTATATTAGAATCAAATGAATTTCTAAATCGAATTAATAAATACACACCTGCAGTTACCAGTGTAGAAGAATGAACAAGAGAAGATACAGGAGTTGGGGCAGCCATTGCTATTGGTAATCAAGAAGAGAATGGAATCTGAGCTCTTTTTGTTAATGAAGCTAAAATAATAAAATATGTTACTAACTTCATTCTATAATCAGAAAATATAAAATCATGATATATTAAAAAATTTCATCTCCCATAATTAAATATTCAAGCAATTGATAACAAAATAGCTACATCCCCAATCCGATTTGATAAAGCAGTTACTATTCCCGCATTTAAAGATTTATTATTTTGGTAAAAAATTACTAAACAAAAAGAAACTAATCCTAACCCATCTCATCCTAATAAAATTGAAATTAAGTTAGGAGAAATAATTATAAAAAATATAGAAACAATAAATAAAACAACTAAAATAATAAATCGATTTAAATTTAATTCTCCATGTATATATTCATCACTATAATAAATTACTATAGAAGAAATATACAAAACAAATCTTAAAAATAATAAAGATATTCAATCAAATAAAATAATTATGCAAATCATTCTAGAATTTAAACTTAATAATTCATATTCAATAAAAATTAAATAATCAAAAATTATAAAATATAAACTAGAAATAAATAATATTACTCTAAAAAAAAGTAAAAATGTAAAATAAAATTTACAAATTGAAATTATTTAAGATAAATTTTATATTTTTAATTCCACAAATTAATGTTTTTTTTTAAACTACTTAAATAACAAATAAATAAATCTCCAACAAGAAAAATTAAATTTAAAGGAACTCAATGAAGAAATATAAGTAAATATTCACGAATATACCCAGAAGAATAAGAATATATCCCATTAATTAATTTTCCATGTTGAGTATTTGAATATAAATATAAAGAATAACAACCTCTAAAAAATGAAATTAATCTAATTAAAATTATTGTTACTCAACTGTAAGAAACCAAACTATTAATTAATATAATTTCCCCTAATAAATTTAAAGAAGGAGGTGCAGCTATATTAGAAGAACATAATAAAAATCACCATAATCTTATTCTAGGCATTACATTAATTAAACCTTTTTTCAAAAACAATCTACGACTAGATAAACGTTCATATGAACAATTAGCTAAACAAAATAATCCTGATGAACATAAACCATGAGAAATCATTATTACAATTGAACCATACAAACCTCATATATTTATTGTTATTAAACCTCCCAACACTAATCTTATATGTGAAACTGACGAATATGCAATTAAAGACTTAACATCTATTTGACGTAAACAAATTAAAGAAATAATAAATCCCCCTATTAAACCAATAATTATGATAATAAAGTTATACTTTAAACCCACAATTATATAAATTTTTATAAAACGAATTAATCCATATCCCCCTAATTTTAATATTACCCCAGCTAAAATTATTGACCCAGAAATTGGAGCCTCTACATGAGCCTTAGGTAATCACAAGTGAACAAAATATATCGGAATTTTAACTAAAAAAACAAAAATTGTACAAACATAAAAATAAATATTATTTAATGAAAAAGAAAGATAGTAAATATCTAAAGTATAAAAATTATTATATATATACATTAAAGAAACAATTATAGGTAAAGAACCAAATAATGTGTACATTAATATGTACATCCCAGCTTGAATACGTTCAGGTTGATAACCTCACCCTAAAATCAATAATAATGTAGGAATTAATCTAACTTCAAAAAAAATATAAAAAATAAATATATTTATTGAACTAAAAGTTATAAATAATGAAAATAATATTATCAAAACAACAAACAAAAAAAAATCTCTATAATTTTTTTCAATATAAATCTTACCCCTTGCTATAATCATTAAAGTACAAATTCAAATACTAAGTAAAATTATTAAATATCTTAAATAATCACACCCAAATAAATACCTAATTGAACTATAAAAAAATGTAAAATTAAAACAAAGAAAAAATATATAAAATATAATAAAAAATAAAAACTGAATAATTCAAAAATAATTTTTTAAAAAACATAAAGGAATCATAAAAATTATTAAAAAAATAAATTTTATCATAAAATATTAAAAGATTGAAAATAATCATTTCCGTAAGAACGAACCATTAAAACAAGAATTGATAAACCTAAAGAACCCTCACAAACTCTCATAGTAAGAAAAACTATTCTAAAATTAGTTTCATAATAATAATAAGTTAATGAAACTTGTAAACCAAAAAATAAACTTAACATAATAAATTCAAGTCTTAGTAATATTAAAAGTAAATGCTTACATTTTAAACAAAAAACCAAAATCCCAATTAAAAATATAGAAAAAAAAATTAATACATTATTAATTACCATTGTTTTAATAATTTAATAAAAATATTGGTCTTGTAAATCAAAAATAAGAATAACTTTTAAGACTTCAGAAAAATAAATAACTATTTCATTAATCTCCAAAATTAATATTTTAAATAAACTATTTTCTGTATAGAAATAATATTAAGATTAATAATTTCATTTTCTTTATTATTAACATTAATTAATCACCCATTAGCAATAGGATTAACATTACTAATTATTACAACATTAATTTGTATACTAACAGGATTTTTAAACTTAAATTTTTGATTTTCTTATATTTTATTTATTGTAATAATTGGGGGATTGCTAGTTCTTTTTATTTATATAACAAGAATTGCATCAAATGAAAAATTTAAATTTAATAATTTTATCACAATTTTCTTTCTTATTATTCCCATTACTCTATTAACCATCATTTTAACTAATGATTCATTTAACTTACAAAATTCATTTAACAACATTGATTCATTAAAACTTAATATTAAACCATTCTTTTTCTCAAGATTAATAAAATTTATATCTTACCCAATAAGTATAATTTCAATTATATTAATGACATATCTTTTAATTACACTAATTGCAGTAGTAAAAATTACTACAATTAAATATGGACCATTACGACAAAAATTTTAATGAAAATTATAAAAATTAACCCACTATTAAAAATTTTTTCTAACTCATTAATTACTTTACCTACACCTTCCAATATTTCAACTTGATGAAATTTTGGATCTTTATTAGGAATGTGTTTAATAATTCAAATTTTAACAGGATTATTCCTAGCTTTTCATTACATTCCTGATATTTCGTTAGCTTTTAATAGAGTAGCCCATATTTGCCGAGAAGTTAATTATGGATGATTTATTCGAATTATTCATTCTAATGGAGCATCCCTATTTTTTATTTGTTTATATATGCATATTGGACGAGGAATATTTTATTCATCTTATATATACAAAGAAACATGAATATCAGGAATATTAATTTTATTTTTAGTCATAGCTACAGCATTCTTAGGTTATGTTTTACCATGAGGGCAAATATCATTTTGAGGGGCAACTGTTATTACTAATCTTTTATCAGCTATTCCCTATATTGGAACATCAATCGTTAAATGAATGTGAGGGGGATTTGCCATTGACAATGCTACATTAACACGATTCTTTTCTTTACATTTTATTTTACCATTCATAATTGCAGCAATAGTTATAATTCATTTATTATTTCTACATCAAACTGGATCAAATAACCCCTTAGGGTCAAATAGAAACATTTACAAAATTCCGTTTCACCCATATTTTTCATTTAAGGATTTAATAAGTGTAATAATTACTACAATAATATTTTCCTTATTTATTTTATCTAAACCATATATACTAAGAGATCCAGATAACTTCATTCCAGCTAATCCTATAGTTACCCCAATTCATATTCAGCCAGAATGATACTTCCTATTTGCATACGCAATTTTACGATCTATTCCTAATAAATTAGGAGGAGTTATTGCACTTCTGATATCAATTATAATTCTAGCTATTATACCAATATTCAAGAAAAAAATACAAAGAAATTCATTTTATCCATTAAATAAAATTTTAATTTGATCATTCTTAACAATCATTTTAATATTAACATGAATTGGAGCCAAACCAGTTGAAGATCCTTTTATCTTAACAGGACAAATTTTAACTACATTATATTTTATTTTTTTCCCTATTCTTTTCCTAATATCAAAATCTTGAGATAAAATTATATTCAATTAAGTTAATGAACTTGTATAAGTATATATTTTGAAAATATAATAAAGAGTAAATTTACTCTATTAACTTTACTATAATTAATTAACTAAATAATTTGAACAAAAATAAACAATTTTAATCCCAAATAAAATATTAAAAAATTTAAAGAAATAGGTAAAAATCTTTTTCAAGCCAAATATATAAGTTTATCATATCGAAACCGAGGTAAAGTTCCCCGGGTTCAAATAAATATAAAAGAAATAAACAAAACAAACATAAAAAATAAATAACTAAAAAATAAACCACCAAAAAAAATAAAAACAAATATCATTCTTATAAATAAAATTCTTGAATATTCAGCCATAAAAAGTAAAGCAAATCCCCCTCTACCATATTCAATATTAAACCCCGAAACTAATTCTGACTCCCCTTCAGCAAAATCAAAAGGAGTACGATTAGTTTCTGCTAATCTAGATGAAAATCAAATTAAACACAAAGGAAAAGAAATAAATAAAAATCAAACATTTAATTGATATAAACATAATTCAAAAATTCTCACTCTTCCAATTATAACTAAAAAAGAAAGTAAAATTAAAATTAAACTAACTTCATAAGAAATAGTTTGAGCCACACAACGTATTCCCCCTAATATTGAATAATTAGAATTAGAAGATCAACCAGCAATCATAATTCTATAAACTCTTAAACTAGAAACACAAAAAAAAAATAAAAAACTAAAAGAAAAATGTAAAAAAAAACTTAAAAAAGGTAAACACAACCACAAAATTAATGAAAAAAACAAATTTAATACAGGAGAAAAATAATAAGAAATATAATTAGACATCAAAGGACTAATTTGCTCTTTAGAAAATAATTTAATTGCATCACTAAATGGTTGAACAATTCCAGTAAAACCCACTTTATTTGGACCTTTACGAATTTGAACATAACCTAAAATCTTTCGTTCAAATAAAGTTAAAAATGCAACTCCAATTAAAATACAAACTAATAAAATTAAAAATCTAATAAACAAACAAAATAAATCATTTATAAACAATTATTACCTATATAAAATATATCTAAAGATTCTAAATCAATCGCACTAATCTGCCAAAGTAACAATATTCAAATATAAATAAATTATTAAATATTTGGTCCTTTCGTACTAAAATATTTTATTAAATTAAAGATAGAAACCAACCTGGCTCACACCGGTTTAAACTCAGATCATGTAAAATTTTAAAAGTCGAACAGACTTAATATTTCAGCTTCTACACCAAAAATAAATTTTAATCCAACATCGAGGTCGCAAACTTTTCTTTCAATAAGAACTTTAAAAAAAAATTACGCTGTTATCCCTAAGGTAATTTAATTTAAAATTTTAAAATAAAGATTCAAAATTCATAAATCAATGATAAAAAATAAAAGAGTTTATTAAATCTTTTAATCACCCCAACCAAATTTATTGTTAAAAATTAAATTCTAAATTAATTAAAATAAATAAAACTCTATAGGGTCTTCTCGTCTTTTAAAAACATTTAAGCTTTTTAACTTAAAAATTAAATTCAAAAACAATTTATAAAGAGACAGATATTTTCTTGTCCAATCATTCATTCCAGATTTCAATTAAAAAACTATTTATTATGCTACCTTTGCACAGTTAAAATACTGCGGCTATTTAATTTTCACTGAGCAGATTAGACCTTAAATTATTTTCAAAAGGACATGTTTTTAATAAACAGGCAGAAAATTAATTTGCCGAATTCCTTTTCATAAACTAATTCTTTTTTTATCTTTAAATAACAAATTTACTAATTTAATCATAATAACTAATAATATAAAATATAAAATTAATTTTTAATAAAAAATTTAAAATTTATATAAATTAATAATTAAAAAATAAATAACTATTAAATTATAACTATGATTAACAATTCAAATTATACAAAATATTAATAAAATAAAATTTTTAAAACTTTAAATAAAAGCTCATCCCATTAAATATTAAATATTAAAACTTAAAAATTAAAAATTAATCTTTAAATAAATAATAATAGAATTAAATTCTTTTCTTAAAAAACTAGATATATTTAAAAACGAATAAAATTTCATTTCAAATTAATTATTTTAAAATTTTATATTACAAATAAATAAATAATTAATTAGCCCTTTTAAATTCGAGAAAATCATTTAAATGATTTTAATTTAATCAACCCTGATACAAAAGGTACAAAAAATTAATTCTTCTTTTAAAAATTTTTAAAATTTCATTCACATTAATAATAAACTATAATTAAAAAAAATTTTTCTTAATAATTAATAAAATAAAAATATTTTTATTAAATTATAAAAATAATTTAATTAAATCAAATTAACTGTATTAAACAGCAATCTTCTTAATGTAAATAAAAAACTTATTATAAGCTTTAATTTGATAATTCTAGATACACTTTCCAGTACATCTACTATGTTACGACTTATCTCAATTTAAATGAGAGTGACGGGCAATATGTACATATTTTAGAGCATTTATCATATTAAATAAATTTTTTATATTACTATCAAATCCAATTTCAAATAACAATTTAAAATTATTTTCCAAAAATACTATTATTGTAACCCATTTCTACTTTTATATAAACTGCACCTTGATTTGAAATAATTTATCATTATAAACCTTGAAAATTCCAATTCTTAAAAAAAACTCTAAACAACGATATACAAGCTAAATTAATAAAAGTGGAACTTATTGTGGAGTGTCAATTATAGAACAGGTTCCTCTGAACTGACTAAAATACCGCCAAATTTTTTAATTTTCATGAACAACAAATACTAATCTGATTATATATTTTACAATTAATATAATAGGGTATCTAATCCTAGTTTATATTTCAATTTTAATAAATTTAAAATTAATATTAAGATTAATATTTAAATTTAAATTTCACCTAAAAATTTAAATATTAAATTCTAATTAAATTAAAATTTAAAATCAAAGATATTTAATTAATCTATTTGTATAACCGCAATTGCTGGCACAAATTTTATTAGATTTATTAAAATTTACTGAAACATATATTAATAAATTTTCAATATTAAATACTGAAAAAAAACTTTTTAAATAAAATTTTACATGTAAATCAACTTTAAATTAAATAATAAAGCCAAAATTAAACTTTAATTTTTTAAAATAAAAATAATATTTATAAAAACATATAAATAATTAATTTTCAAATTATTATTGACTATTATTATAAAATTATTATTATAATTAAGAAAAATTTATAAATTTAATTATTATCATCAATTTAAAATATCTAAATTTAAAAAAAATATTTAAATTAAATAAAAAATGAAAATTATCATAAAAAATTCGTATAGTAGTCAAAAAAATCCGCAAACTCCTCCCCATTTTAAGCAAATAATTCAAAAATTTCCATAATAAAAATCTCGAATTATTATTTCTTTTAATCTTTATTCCCCATAAAAATTAAAACTATATTTCTTTATTGAAAACTATTCAACTAGAAAAGAAAACTTAAATAAAATATGAAATTTTTAAATTTTATTAAATAAACAATAAAATTTAATTATTTAAATTAAATTACTATTAACATTTATAATATTAATAAATATGTTACCCCTAACATTAATTAAATTTTTATTCAAATATTTACCCCTAAATATTTAAATAAATATTAAAATATTAAACAAATAATAAAATTAACATAAAATTTCATTATACTTAAATTTCTATTTAAAAATTAAATTTATTGTAATTCAAATAATTTACCCCTAAACTATTCTTTTTTTAAATTAAATTTAATTTATTTTAATTAAAATTAATTAGTAAATTTTAATTAATTAAATAATAAATTTATTATTAATAAATTAAATTTTACTATTAATGAATAAAACAATTAAATTAAAAGCAATAATTTTAAATTCTTAAAATAAAAAATTTGTTTAATTAAAATAAAACTATTAATTAAAATTATTAAAAACCAATAATTAAAACTAAAATTAATAAAATTTATCTTAAATATATTAATATAAATATTTTATTGACCCCCTCAAATATATAAAAAATATAATCACAAATAAATCATTAATAAAAATAAAAGATTAATTAATTTTTAATTTTTAATTTAATATTCAATCAATAAGAAATTTAATTTCTAGTAATTAATAAGTTTTTTTTTTTTTTTTAAAAATTATTTCCTTAATATAAATGATTTATTTATCAAAGACCAAAAGCAATAATTTTAAATTCTTGAAATAATGTTTTATTTTTATATTAAACATCTATATATTAATTCTATTATATATCTATATATATATAAATATTTAATATATTAATTGCAGTAAATATTAATAATAAATTAGAACAATCATATGATACGATGTTACAACTATTAAATAAAAATATAACTATTCATTATCTCTTTTTTTTTCAGGTTCATCGTGTAATAATGTTTATATACGATTAATAAACTAATATCTTCACTTTATTAATCTATAGTTCCACTCTCATTGATTTATATTTAATTATATAAATTTAATTAAAGTTAAATATATATATATATATAAAATAAAACTTTATAAATAATAAAATATTTATATAAATAAGTCATGGTATATAATATTAAAATTAGTTAGATATAATAAGTAAATTTTTATTGAGGTAAAAAAATTAAATCAACCACTTTTTTTTCCCTAAATGATTAACAATTCTGTACCTACCCTTATTCACCTGTGATTTTTTAATCTCGAATTCAAATTGAGTCCTAAAATTAATTAACTAAAGAATTTTGAATGATTTATATATCAAACTTAAAAAATCTAAATATAATAAAAAATAAAAAAAAAAATGAAGTGCCTGACAAAAGGATTATTATGATATAATAAAAATGTAAAATTTTACCTTCATTACAAATAATAGAATTAAACTATTTCCGTGAAAATCAAAAATTCATGTACATCTTATACTAATTTATAAAAAGATAAGCTAAATTAAGCTTTTGGGTTCATACCCCAAATATAAAGATTTCTTTTCTTTTTA